TACTTTCTTTTTTATTTGTGTGTAATGTGATTTTACTGCTGTCTTCTTTATTATTATTATTCTATTATTGAATTTTGATTATTGATAGGAATTCTCTTGTTAGGACCATATGAATCAATTAAAAAAAAAACATCAGATTCATACTATAACCACGATGATTCAAAAAAAACCTGAAATCGAAGTCCAAAAATTCCCTGAGTAAGAACTGCTGGATCATCACTTATTCAATGAATAAATATACTGAAAAAACAAAATTCAAAGAAACATTTGTTCTTTGATCAAAAAAAAATAAAGGTAAAGCTCCGGAAGCTTGAAAGGATTAAAATTATTCCATTTATTTTTGAAACTCTTTGAAAAGTTTTTTAAGTCCGGTTGCGAGGTCTAAATATTTAGTATGAATCATAGTTCTAATATTTTTAGAATCTATTTTCTATATTCCGTGCTTCAGATACTAGAATAAATATCTGACGGGATTAAACCATCTCTATCAAGATGACAGATCCTTTTTATGTTCTGTACTATCAATAGGATCCATTAAAACAAGTCACACACTCATATTCCGGAAATACAGAAACAAAAAAATTCCACGATCAAACTACCAAATACAAATGGAATAAGCTAACAAACAATAAGAAACCTAAATGTTTAACTTTCCTTTCTATTGAAAAACAAATAACTCGATTCTTGTGAATCTAATTCATAGAAATTCCGTCCAGTAAAATGGACGAATTATAAATCTCCAAAATAATAGATAGAAATATCGCAAATAGAGCCATTGCAACACCCATCAAAGGAGTAGTTCCCCACCCCGGAGCTACTTTACCATACTCTGAATTTAATGGTTTCAATAAATCCCCTACAACAGTTCGTCTTGGACCAGATCTAGAATTATCCTCAACGGTTTGAGTAGACATAAATAGTATTTTTTATTCATTGAGATCTGTTGACTTTGTATACTATTCCGCTGTAAATATAAGGATCTTATCCTATAGATCTATTGTGATCTTGAAACTTTAGAACTATAATAATGGAAATAGCAACCCTAATTGCCATCTCTATATCTGGTTTACTTGTAAGTTTTACCGGGTATGCCTTATATACTGCTTTTGGGCAACCCTCTCAACAATTAAGAGATCCATTCGAAGAACATGGGGACTAGTTGAAGTAATGAGCCCTCTATATATAGAGGGCTCATTACTTCAATTAAGATAATCAAAAATTATTTCATTTTTTCGTTGGAACTTTAGGGGGTTCTCTAAAAAAGATAGCGAAAAAAATAATTCCTAAAGTCGAGACTAAGAGGAATGTATAAACCAATGCTTCCATATATTTGATCGTGGTTTACAATTATAACTTTCATACCTGTTTGTTGGGGCTCATTTCCCCCTCAAAAAAAAGAATAAATACAATGATTTAAATCAAGATTTTTCTAGTTATCTATGTTAAATTCAAAATCATAACAAAAAAAGTAGAAAAGGAACAAAAGAATGTTCTATCAGACTACCTGTCTTCTTGTAGTTGGATCTCCAAGTTTTTGGAAGGTTCCAAATTCTACTTGAGCGTCTAAATCTGGGTCGATACCAGCAAAAACATCTCTGAACAAAGTTCTAGCACCATGCCAAATGTGCCCGAAAAAGAATAGCAGAGCAAATGAAGCATGTCCAAAAGTAAACCAACCCCTTGGACTGCTACGAAAAACACCATCTGATTTCAAAGTAGCACGATCTAATTCAAAAATTTCACCCAATTGAGCACGTCTAGCATATTTTTTCACAGTAGCAGGATCACTATAACTGACTCCATTAAGTTCGCCACCATAGAACTCAACAGTTACACCTACTTGTTCGACACTATATTTAGATTCTGCCCTTCGAAAAGGAACATCGGCTCTAACAATTCCATCCCCGTCTACCAAAACAACTGGAAATGTTTCAAAAAAAGTAGGCATACGCCGTACAAAAAGTTCATGCCCCTCTTTATCTCTAAAGATGGGATGTCCTAACCAACCGACAGCTATTCCATCTCCATTGTCCATTGAACCCGCTCTAAATAACCCCCCTTTTGCTGGATTATTGCCAATGTAATCATAAAAAGCTAATTTTTCGGGAATTTTAGACCAAGCTTCTGATAAATTTTGATTTTCGGCTAGTCCAGCACCAACTCTTCGATATATTTCTTGCTGGAAGTATCCCTGATCCCATTGATAACGAGTAGGACCAAATAATTCAATGGGAGTTGTTGCTGAACCATACCACATAGTTCCAGCAACGACAAAAGCTGCAAAAAAGACAGCAGCAATACTGCTGGAAAGAACGGTTTCAATATTTCCCATACGTAATCCTTTATATAGACGTTGTGGCGGACGCACACTAAGATGGAAAAGACCCGCTAATATGCCCAACGTTCCTGCTGCAATATGATGAGAAGCTATCCCTCCCGGAACAAAAGGATCAAAACCTTCCACACCCCACGCGGGATTTACGGATTGTATCCTTCCAGTTAGTCCATAAGGATCAGATACCCATATTCCAGGACCATACAATCCTGTTACATGAAATGCGCCAAAACCAAAACAAGCCACCCCTGCAAGAAATAAATGAATTCCAAAAATTTTGGGCAAATCCAACGAAGGTTTTCCAGTACGTTCATCACAAAAGATTTCGAGATCCCAATAAACCCAATGCCAAATAGCCGCTAAAAAGCACAAGCCCGAAAACACAATATGTGCTCCGGCCACCCCTTCGTAACTCCAAATACCCGGATTCGTTATAGTCCCTCCTGTGATATTCCAACCGCCCCACGAATTGGTTATTCCTAAACGAGTCATGAAAGGTATAACGAACATACCCTGTCTCCACATTGGGTCAAGAACAGGGTCAGAGGGATCAAAAACTGCTAATTCATATAGAGCCATCGAACCGGCCCAACCAGCAACCAGAGCTGTGTGCATTATATGAACAGAAAGCAAACGGCCTGGATCATTTAATACAACAGTATGAACACGATACCAAGGTAAACCCATGAAAATACCCCTTATATCAACAAAAAATAGACACTATGTAACTTTATTGCACTGGAAAAAATTATACTATGCACTCTAGCCTTTCTGTAGATTATCTAGGAAAAAGGATTAAAATTGGTTCTAGTTTTTTAGTAATAATGGAACAATCCTATTTGTAGAAATAAAAAGAAACAGATTTATTCTATACCCGATAAGTAACAATACGCAATGGTGGGAAGACGAGAGGGGTTGACAATTTTATCTATGAATATTTAAATAAGTAAATGCAGACATATTCGTTTATCACCCCAATAACCCATTCGTAACAACTTTACTTTATTTAGTATTCCTTTTTCTTTAGAAAAATGCAATATAATAAAAGTAAATCATTTTTAACATGGTAAGCTAATTCTTACGTTTCCACACTAAAGTGAGATATATGACTTTATTTTTTTCTCCATTTTATGCCCATTGGTGTTCCAAAAGTACCCTTTCGAAGCCCTGGGGAAGAAGATGCATCTTGGGTTGATATATAGTGCGACTTGTCAGATATAGTAGGTCATATGGTTTTTACCCATTTTCTCCCCCGATCGAGATATCCTCTCTTTCACCCCCAAAAGAGAATGATGAAATCATAAAAAATTTGGAGCGTGAAATGTAATGAAGTATAATTCGATTGATTTTTTGGTTTTTAGAGGGGATATCCAGATTCTTATTCGAAATTTTTCATAATTTATGGTTGGCTCGATTGGACCAATAAAATAAAGTACCCAGGCTCTGTTTAGAAAAAAACCAATTGGTAATATATCTACGATCACCACTTCGATCATATCATATATTTTACAGAAAACATAAAAAAAGAGATTAAGAAAAGAAAGAAGTTATAACAAAAAGATATAGTATTGTAATATTTGTCCTATATGTGCAAATCAAAATCGGGCAGATCTTTACTCAGAGTAGAAACGAAACCTAAAAAAATGGAAAAAGTCCATTCAGAAACAAGAAAATTACATTGTGATTGTGATTGGGATTCAATCTCGATGAAAGCAATACATCAATGAGAAGTTAGTTCAATAAAATGAGTATAGTATTATTTTCTTTAAAAGTTTGAAGAAGTCCATTCTGAAAAGAGAAAGAGGTTAAAAATCGACACATTGATTCCTTTTTTTATTATATGATTTTTGGTGAACTGTATGCATCAAAAGGCGCATGTACGGCTCTTAAGGAAAAAAATGGAATCCTAATCAATCGACTTTATCGAGAAAGATTACTTTTTTTAGGTCAAGAGGTTGATAGTGAAATATCGAATCAACTTATTGGTCTTATGGTATATCTCAGTATAGAGGACGATAATAAAGATTTGTATCTGTTTATAAATTCTCCGGGAGGGTGGGTAATCCCCGGAATAGCTATTTATGATACTATGCAATTTGTACAACCAGATGTACAAACAGTATGTATGGGATTAGCCGCTTCAATGGGATCCTTTATTCTGGCAGGAGGAGAAATTACCAAACGTTTAGCATTCCCTCACGCTCGGCGCCAATGATTCTTTTATTTGAGAATATATATAAAGACTATACCTTCGCCATAAAAACATTTAATAAGTAATAATAGCATGGTATTTCGAATTCCATATGAAAATTTAGGTTTTTTAAACCATTCGATTATATATAGAAAGAGTAGTATGAAAAAGAGGGTATTTACAATTTTATCTGATCTATCAGGAACCTAGTTAAATTTTAGTGTCACAGACTTTTTTGTTTTTTTCATACCAGAAAGCTTTTAACAATTTTTATTTAAATTAGAAGAAAACATAACATATGAAAAAAAAGAAACTTTCGGATTGTTGAATAACAAACAAAATTAAATAAAAAAAAAACAACGGAACCTTCATAGTATTTTGAATTCTATTCAAAAATAAAAAAGAAAATGGGTTACTGTATTGTTTATTAGTATTATTTAAGGATCTGGATCCAAAAAACCCAGTAGATTTTTGACTTCTTTTTTTTTTCTTTGATGGAAGAAAAAAAAAATTCATAGAAGAAAATACTCTATCCATAGAGGAAAAAAATAAATTACATACGTGGAAAAGCCGTATGCATCAATACGTATAAAATGCTTGTACGGTTATGGAATCTTATTTTTGCTCATTATTTTTCTTATTTGTATTTATCGCTTATCCCCTTTCTTTAGGGAATAAAGAAAATCTTTACCAATATAGGATAAATCATTATCCAAATCTTTCTCAAGATAAGGGAAACACTTATTAAATTAAACAATCAGGGTAATGATCCACCAACCCGCTAGTTCTTTTTATGAGGCACAAGCGGGAGAATTTATCCTGGAAGCAGAAGAACTACTGAAAATGCGTGAAACTATCACAAGGGTTTATGTACAAAGAACAAGCAAACCTTTATGGGTTATATCCGAAGACATGGAAAGGGATGTTTTTATGTCAGCAGCAGAAGCCCAAGCTCACGGAATTGTAGATCTTGTAGCAGTTGAATAAAAAATGGATGGCACACATTATTAGAAAAAATACAGGATTTGAAATTTCATTTTTGAATCTTCTTACTTGAATTTGAATATAGTATCTCTAAAAATGAATCTATTAATAGAATATAAGTAATTCGGGGTTAGGATAGATCTAAACCTCCTCATTATTATATATATATACAACTTACCATGCCAACTATGAAACAACTTATTAGAAACACAAGACAGCCAATCCGAAACGTCACAAAATCCCCAGCTCTTCGGGGATGCCCTCAGCGCCGAGGAACGTGTACCAGGGTGTATGTGCGACTCGTTTAAATCATATAGTAAGAAAAAACCAATTGAATTTTTTTTAGTATTGGCGATCAGTTAAGATAGTGTGAATGGACTTTTTCCATTCACACTATCTTTAATTATATATACATTCTTTACATTCTTCTATCATGTATCAAATTTATGGTTTTGATTGGTGGTGCAAACCCAATAATATTAATTTTCAATTTAAGATGAGAAATACTTTACCATTGGTAACAAATATTCAGTTATCCATTAAGCGGAGAAAGTACTATTGCAATTAAAGATAAATTATGTCCTTAATGAATTTTACACGAACGGAATAAGAGGGTCAGCTACCCAGCAAATTTTCAGAAAAAAATACCGTTACTGTATAACTAGATTTCGTTGTGAAAAAACCTATTTACTAGATATTGGATGGGTAGAGCCAAAGAATGTGAACTGTACAAGTTAACAATAAAATGGATTAAATGAATATATAAAAAAAAAAGGCTCCGGTGTATAGAGAGGACCTGACTGTTTCTAAAAAAATCGTAGAAACGATGGAACCCACCATTTTTTTTATCTATGTCCTATTTCATTTACTATTACTATGTTTTTTGATACCTAGTATCAATACAATTTCTTATTTTGAGGTTCAATATTTCGAAAAATATAAAAAAATCGTGGTTGGGGAGGTTATAGTAGCAAGAGCCATTGTAATTTTTTTTTTTTATACATTGGAAGAATCCATTTTTGTTATTAATAGACCAGGAAGAAGAAAAGAATAACTGAAAGAAAAAAATAAAATAGTTGTTCATCAAAGTTTCATTTATTCAATGACCAGAATTAAACGAGGATATATAGCTCGGAAACGGAGAACAAAAATTCGTTTATTTACATCAAGCTTTCGCGGAGCTCATTCAAGACTTACTCGAACTATTACTCAACAGAAAATTAAAGCTTTGGTTTCAGCTCATCGGGATAGAGATAGGAAAAAAAGAGATTTTCGTGGTTTATGGATTAGTCGAATAAATGCAGTAATTCGAGAGAATCCAAAAGTATATTATATTTATAGTAATGTTATATATAATATATACACGAGGCAATTGCTTCTTAATCGTAAAATAGTTGCACAAATAGCTATATTAAAAGAGAATTGTCTTTTTATGATTGCCAATGATATAATAAAAACCAAAAATCCCCCTAGACGTTACTTCGGGAAGGTATAGAATAGAAATTTTTCTATTTGGATAGCTTTATAATATGATAAAGCTATCCAAATAGAAAACCACGCTTTATAAATAAAAAGAAAAAGAATTATTCTTCGTCACCAATTATCTTTTTTTTTTAATTATCTTTTTTCTTACAACATAAAAACCCAAATGGAATTGTCATAGTTTTCGAACAAAACATCAATCTATGTGTAATTGGAATCGAAATTCAAATTGGATTTCGAATTATTAATTTCTATTTTTTTTTTTTTTTAAAGTAGTAGTTCTAGCGGTCGATTCGTTTTTTTCAAATTGTTTTTCATTATTAAGAAAAGGTAACGAAGATAAAATACGAGCTTGTTTTATAGCAATCGTAATTAATCGTTGTTGTTTTAAGGTCAATCTATTTACGCGTCTTGATAATATTTTTCCTTGTTCACTAATAAATCGACTAATTAAACCCATGTTTTTATAATCAATTCTGTCCCCCGATTGGATCGGGGGCAAACGCCTACGAAAAGATCGCTTGGATTTAAGAAAGAGTCGCTTAGATTTTTCCATGGTTTGTATATTCCTGTTCCAAAAATCACATATATTACAAGAAAGTTTTTTATTCTTAATTTTTTTTTTTATATGTTGTTATATAATGATATATGTATATAATTTAACTAAAAATCAACGAAACTATAATAAACTAAAAATAATAAACTATACTATAAAAAATAATAAACTATACTATAAATTATAGAATATATATATAAAGATAGATATATATAAAGATAGATAGATAAATACTAAAAATAGATCATTTTACATGTTATATTCCTTTGGCTGAAAGGGTAACACACAAGCTATCCATTTTTTCTATTTTTTTATTTCGGCGTGAATTTTATGTTTGCAACAACCGGAACAGAATTTTCTCAATTCCAATCAACTAGGCGTATTGTGTCGATTCTTTTGAGTAATATATCTAGAAATACCCGTTGATTCCTTATTAACACTCTTTTTATCACAACCGGTACACTCAAAAATAACTGTTACTCGCATATCTTTACCCTTGGCGATAAACCTCCTTTGGGTTTTTAATTCACTTAACTCTTCCATTTTCGGATTCGAATCTAAGAAGAAGAAAAGAAAGAAAAAAAATAGAAATTAATAATTGGAAATCCAATTATGTTATGAAAGATTTCGTTCCAATTAATAATTAATATTAATATTAATATAGTAGAAAAATAATACAATGATCTCGAACTCGATTTAATTTCGAATTGTAATACAGTATTTGAGTTTTTTAAGTATTTTTTAGAATATTGTTGTCCCACCCTATCAATTCCATTTCGATTTCTGGTTTCACTCTATTCTAAATCGAAATGGAATTGAATTAATAATTCAATTCCATTGAACCCTGGACCAGATCCCAACTTTAACTCCGAATTTCAATGAGTGAGAATTAACCTTTATTCTTTATCTTTCCTAACTTATTCTATTACAATTTTCAAAAAGAAGAAATCAAAAAGAGGAGATTAATTACATATATTTAATTGGATCTATAATTTTCTTCATCCCTTTCCGTGTCAATAACTAGAATGAAAAAAAGGGGAATATCAATGCATCTGGAAAAAAACGATTGATCTCTATCAAGAGACCTGCCAAAGCCCCGAACCATAGAGTACTTACTACTGGTGCCACGGAAAGATATGTTTTTAGATCTCGCATTTCAAATCCTCCTTTATTAAGTATTCTATATATATATCTATATAGAATATTGTTTATTCTTATTCTATGGAATAATATTTTTTTTTATAATCTTTTTTCTTTTTCATATTTGATTGTATATTATAGTATAGGAAACTATAAAAATGGCAGAATAATATATAAATATATCTATATAGATATATCAACAGAGAAAAGAAAAATGTGGAAAACAAGACAAAGATTCTTTACAATAACACTAGAAACAAATCGAAAAGGGATGTAGCGCAGCTTGGTAGCGCGTTTGTTTTGGGTACAAAATGTCACGGGTTCAAATCCTGTCATCCCTATCCCTAACTATTACTTTTCTATGATATTCCTTATTATATGAGCAATAGAACGGGACCCATTGAAGAAGAATTCCAATTGGACATAAATACTTAATATCTATATATATACATATAAATATTAATATATTGATTATAGTATATATATATATGCTAAATGGATTAGGATCATCTAAAATAATTTATGAAAACAAAGCGCTCTTAGTTCAGTTCGGTAGAACGCGGGTCTCCAAAACCCGATGTCGTAGGTTCAAATCCTACAGAGCGTGATGGTTCAAATCCTACAGAATGCGATTCTAATATTGTTAGATTGAGAATTACACTGAAATAATTGAACAATAGTTGAAAATATTAATTTTATCCTTGTGTATTAGGATTAAAACAAATAAATAGGGAATCCATAAACAAAATAGACATTAATTAAAGATCCAACTGATCACCTCGTCGATATTGTAAATATGCAGTTACAAATAATCCAGCCAAAGTAATAGGAATTAAACCTAAGACGATTCCAAATAGAAAAACTTCAATCATTTTTTTTGTTCGAAAGGTAAAAAGAAAGGTAATATCTATCCTTAAATATTAATCTATATTGATCATGAATCTCAATGACCGAGAATTGTAAATTGACATAGTAAGGAACTATAGAATATCTTATCCTAAAATTTCCAATTAATTTCCAAATTACAAATCAAATAAGTCGTATTTTACTCAGACCAATAAAAAGAGCTAAAGTTATAATTAAAACCGCTAGTAAAAAACCGAAATAACTTGTTATAGTGGACATATAGAAGCTAAATGAAATATGTTCTTTTTATACATATGTTTCTAAAGCACTTCCCTAAATTTCCATTTTTTTTTTTGAGAAAAAAAAGATAAGCAAAAATACTACTTGAAAGATACAATTGAAAATGGAAGATTCATCAATAAATTATTAAAGACGACTAAAAAGAAGAAATATAGTGACATAATTA